AATAGAGTGCCTGACCAAAGGGTTATTTTGATAGAATAAATTATGTAATTAATTTACCTCTATTGTAAATTAAAGAATTAAACTTAACCTTAAAAATCAAAAATTTATATGCATTTTACACCAATTCACAAAAAAAGATAAGCTAAGTCAAAGCTAGTAGGCCCATAACCTAAATATAGAATTAATAATCTTCTTTTTAATTTACATAAATCTAGAAATCATATTTCACTTTTGCATAATAATAGGGGTTATTATAGCAATTAGATCAAATACATGATTTTCTATTTGGGTGGGGTTAGAACTATCATTAATATGCTTCATCCCTATTATATCAAATAAATTAAAATTAAATTCAGAATCTTGTATTAAATATTTTATTATTCAAAGATTAAGATCTTCAGTTTTAATAATAGGGGTTATTTTAACATCAATAGAAATTAATCAAATAAAAATAATATTAATAATAGCAATTTTACTAAAATTAGGAGTTAGACCATTACATACTTGAGTATTATCAATTATTGAGGGAATAAAATACTATTCAATTTTTATTATATTGACTTTAATAAAATTACCACCACTAACATTAATTTCATACAATAACTTAAACTTAAATTTTATCATTATAGCAAGACTAATTACAGGGGCAATTTCAGGACTAAATCAAAACTCAATTAAAAAAATCTTTTCATATTCATCAATCTTCAATATAGCATTTATAATTTCATGTATTAATACCAATACAATTTGACTAACATACTTCATTTTATATTCACTGTCATTAATATTAATAAATATTATTGTTATAAAACTAAATATTAACTTTATTAATCAGTTAATTCTAAATAAATTTAATAGACCATTAAAACTATCTTCTTGAATAACCATATTATCAATAGGTGGATTCCCACCTTTAATAGGTTTTTTTAGAAAAATAATTATTATTAAACAAGTACTAATTATAAACAACCTGTTAATTTTAACAATAATAATTATATCATCATTAATTATTATGTTTTTTTATATACGAATAACATTTTTATCAATAATACTATACATAAATATACCAAAATGAATAATAATTAAATTCAATTTTAATTCATACATAATCATTTCAAGATTATTATTACCCATATTACTATTTAATCTTAAATCCATTTAAGGATTTTAAGTTAAATAAACTATTAACCTTCAAAGTTAAAATTGCTTAGAAGTAAATCTTAACTTTAAATAATTAATATATCATTAAACTTGCAATTTAATATTTTAACTTAAACTATAAAAGCTCAATTATATCAAGAGAAAAATAAATTTCATAAGTAAATTTACAATTTACAACCTTTAATTCAGACACCTTGATGAATAAATGATTATTTTCTACTAATCATAAAGATATTGGTACATTATATTTCATTTTAGGAATTTGATCAGGGTTAGTAGGTATAATAATAAGACTTTTAATCCGATTAGAACTAAGTCAACCTGGTCCATTTATTAATAATGACCAAGTTTATAATACTATCGTTACATCCCATGCATTAATTATAATTTTTTTCATAGTTATACCTATTATAATTGGAGGGTTTGGAAATTGACTTTTACCTATCATAATTGGATCTCCAGACATAGCATTCCCACGATTAAATAATATAAGATTTTGATTATTACCACCATCAATAATTCTTTTATTAACCAGATCAATAATTGAATTAGGAGTAGGAACAGGGTGAACTTTATATCCCCCTCTATCCTCAAATTTATCTCATTCATCCCCCAGAGTAGACATAGCTATTTTCTCATTACATTTAGCTGGTATTTCTTCAATCCTGGGAGCAATTAATTTTTTAACTACAGTTATTAATATACGAGCAAGTAGAATAAAACTTGATCAAACACCTTTATTTGTTTGATCTGTATTTATTACAGCTCTTCTTCTACTTTTATCCTTACCAGTATTAGCTGGTGCAATCACTATATTACTAACAGATCGTAATATTAACACATCATTCTTCGACCCATCAGGAGGGGGGGATCCCATTTTGTTTCAACACCTATTTTGATTCTTTGGTCACCCAGAAGTATATATTTTAATTCTACCTGGATTCGGATTAATTTCTCATATTATTATTCAAGAAAGAGGTAAAAATGAATCATTTGGTTATATTGGAATAATTTATGCTATAATTTCCATTGGAATCTTAGGGTTTGTAGTTTGAGCTCACCATATATTTACTATTGGAATAGATGTAGATACTCGGGCATACTTCACATCAGCTACCATAATTATTGCTGTACCTACCGGTATTAAAGTATTTAGATGATTAGCTACAATACACGGAGTGTATAAAAATTTTAATATTTCAATACTCTGAACATTAGGGTTTATCTTCCTATTCAGAATTGGTGGTTTAACAGGAATTATTTTATCAAACTCATCAATTGATATAATTCTTCACGACACTTACTATGTAGTTGCACATTTTCATTATGTACTATCAATAGGAGCAGTATTTGCTATTATAGCAGGATTTATTCATTGATACCCGCTTATTACCGGATTAACATTCAATAATAAATGATTAAAAATTCAATTTTTAATCATATTTGTAGGAGTTAACTTAACTTTTTTTCCACAACATTATTTAGGATTAAGAGGTATACCTCGTCGATACTCTGATTATCCAGATTTATACACATCATGAAACTTAATTTCCTCTTATGGGAGACTAGTCTCCACAATCAGAATTATAATTTTTATAATTATCATTTGAGAAAGATTAATTTCAAAACGTATAACTATCTTCTCCAACAACAATAGTTCATCAATTGAATGACTACAAATAACACCTCCTCAAGAACATTGTTATCATGAATTACCACTAATCTTAAAGTTCTAACGTGGCAGAACTAAATGCAATGAATTTAAGACTCATATATGAATAAACATTTTCCTTTAGAAATAAACTCTTGAATATCTTCAATTACACAAGATGCAACATCGCCAATTATAGAACAATTAATTATTTTTCATGATCATGGAATAATAATTATTACAATAATTACAATTATAGTATCTTATATAATAATAAGACTTATATTAAACAAATTTATCAGACGACTTCTATTAGAAAATCAACTAATTGAATTCATCTGAACACTTATACCAGCTATCACATTAATTTTTATTGCACTACCATCACTACGAATTCTATATTTAATTGAAGAATCCATGAAACCATTATTAACAATTAAAATTATTGGACACCAATGATACTGAACATATGAATATTCAGACTTTAATGAAATTGAATTTGACTCGTACATAAAACCAACCAAATCTCTAGAATCAACAGAATTTCGATTATTAGATACAGACAATCGAATAATTCTACCTTATAATATTATAACACGACTATTAACAACTTCTTCAGATGTAATTCACTCATGAACAATCCCATCAGCGGGAATTAAAATTGATGCATCACCCGGACGAATTAATCAAGCTAATATAATTATTAATCGACCTGGATTATATTTCGGACAATGTTCGGAAATTTGTGGATCAAATCATAGATTTATACCAATTTCATTAGAAAGAATTAACTTAAAATATTTTATTAATTGAATAAAAAAAAATTCATTAAGATACTTAAAGCAAGTATTGATCTCTTAAATCAAATTTTGGTAAATTAGCAAATACCCTTAATGAAGAAATTAGTTTAAAATAAAACATTAACTTGTCAAGTTAAAAATGTCCATGCATTTCTTTATTCCTCAAATATCACCATTATGATGACTTATATTAATATTAATATTTAATATATTATTATTAATAATAATACAAATACTATATTTTAATATAAAAGTTAAAATAAATAAAAATAACATAAAATTCATAAAAAATATAAACTGAAGATGATAATAAATTTATTTTCAACATTTGACCCTTGTACAGGAAATGCATCACTAAACTGACTAAGATCTACTATTATAATCTCAATATTCAGATATAATTTCTGAACTAGTTTCAATAATTGAATTAACATTATATACAAAATAATATTTAAAATTAAAACTGAATTAGATTCAATTTTAAAACTTAAAGGATCCTCAATTATTTTTATAAGACTAGGAATATTTATCCTAATTAATAACTTAATGGGATTACTACCATTTATTTTTACAGCATCATCACACTTAGTATTTTCACTTTCAATAGCTTTACCTTTATGAATATCATTTATAATATATGGTTGAATAAATAAAACCAATTCCATATTTACTCATTTAGTTCCTACTGGAACACCTCCTCTATTAATACCATTAATAGTTATTATTGAAACAATTAGAAATTTAATTCGACCTGGGTCACTAGCTGTACGATTAACAGCTAATATAATCGCTGGTCATCTATTAATATCACTATTAGGAGGAAGATGTAATATCTGAATTTCATTTACTTTAATTTTAATCTTTATAATACTTATAATATTTGAAACTGCAGTTTCAATTATTCAATCTTATGTATTTATAATTCTTACAACATTGTATTCTAGAGAAATTTAAATGAATAATCACCCATTTCATATAGTTGATAAAAGACCTTGACCTATTATTACATCAATAGGAATATTAACACTAACTTCAGGAATAGTTAATATATTTTATAAAACAGAAATAAATATTTTAATCACTGGATTATTAATCACGCTAATATGTATATTCCAATGATGACGAGACATTATTCGAGAATCAACTTTCCAAGGACTTCATAGAAAAGTTGTAATTATAAATATAAAATTAGGAATAATATTATTCATTTTATCAGAAATTATGTTCTTTGTATCATTTTTTTGATCATTTTTCCATAGTAGATTATCACCTTCAATCGAAATTGGAATAAATTGACCACCATATAATATTAAATCTTTCAACCCAATGAGAATCCCTCTTCTTAATACCATTATTTTATTATCCTCAGGTGTATCAATAACATGGTCACATAGATCAATTTTAAATAATAATTTATCAAAATCAATTAAAAGAATATTAATTACAATTATTCTAGGAATATATTTCACTTCTCTACAAGCATACGAATATATAGTTTCACCATTTAGAATTTCAGATTCAGTTTATGGGTCCTCATTTTTTATAAGAACAGGGTTCCACGGAATTCATGTACTAATTGGATCAATTTTTATTATAGTGACAATTATACGATTAAAAAACTTACATTTTTCTAAAAACCATCACATCGGATTTGAATGTGCAGCATGATATTGGCATTTTGTAGATGTTGTTTGATTGTTCCTTTATATCTCAGTATACTGATGAGGGGGTTATTCATTTAGTATATAAAGTATATTTAACTTCCAATTAAAAGGATTATAAAAAATGAATAATATTAATTACTATTAAATTCTCAATTCTTTTAGCATTAATTATTATGATTATAATATTAACCTTAATAATAATTAGAAAAAAATCAATTATTAACCTTCAAAGGATATCACCATTTGAATGTGGTTATAATCCAATATCAAAAAAACGATTACCCTTATCTATTCACTTCTTTTTAATTGCAATTATTTTCTTAATCTTTGATATCGAAATTGTTATCATTCTTCCAACTGTGTCAGTTATAAAATTTACATTAATTAAGTTCCTAAGAATTACACTATTTATATTTTTATTTATTTTACTACTAGGATTATACTATGAATGATATAATGGACTATTAAACTGAACAAATTAAAGTTATAGTTAATTATAACATTTAATTTGCAATTAAAAAGTCCTTAATTTAGGTTTCTTTAAATATTCATAGAAGTAAAAATTACATTTAGTTTCGACCTAAAATTAGGAATAATTCCCTATGCTTAGTTGAAGCCAAAATATAGAGGCATTCTATTGTTAATAGAAAAATTGAAATTAATCCAATTAATAGAGTAAATGAATAAAAGTAGCTGCTAACTAACTTTTAATGCGGTTAAATTCCGTTATACTCTTATTCATTTAGTTTACTAAAAAATATTTTATTTTCATTAAAAAGAAGTCATTACAATGAATTTGTACAAAAGAAATAATTCCACCTTAATATCTTCAATATTATGCTCTAACTTAAGCTAAAAATACAAAATATATAAATAAACCAAAATAAATAAGAAATTATAAAAATCCTTAAACTATTATTTAAATAAATCTGAAACCAATAAGAAAAATTTAATATATAATTAAATAATTTATTAGTTAAAAAAAATTCTCCTCAATAAAGAACTTTAAAATAATTATAACAAAAACTTAAACCTAAATTAACTAAAAACGTTGAATAACCAAACATAAATCACATATTAGAATTAAAATGATAAAAATGATAGTTAAATAAATAATTTAAATAATTAAATTCAATACCTAATCAAATTCCTAAAACAACTAAACAAAATCTTATTAACTTAATATCCAAGGGAAGGGTAATAAAATATAAATCTAAATTAATTAACCAATTAAGTATGCACCCAAAAAAAATAGAAAATATTGTTATCATAAAAACTACTATACCCATAAAATTAAACTCACTCCTAAAACAATTTAAAGATATAAATCTAAAAGATCTTATTAATGAATAATATATTAAACGAAAAGAATAACAACAAGTTAAACCTAAACTTAAATAAAACATAATTATCAAAAAATAATTACAACCACTAAAAAATGACATTTCGACAATTAAATCCTTAGAATAAAAACCAGATAAAAAAGGAATACCACATAAAGCTATTCTTGAAACATTAAAACAACAAGTTGAAATAGGTAAAAACTTACAACAACCACCTATAAAACGAATATCTTGATTATCCAAATAATAAAAAATATAAATCCCAGAACATAAAAACAATAAAGACTTAAACATAGCATGAGTTAATAGGTGAAAAAAAGAATAATCAATCAACCCTATAAAAAGTGATATAACTATTAACCCAAGCTGTCTTAATGTAGAAAAAGCAATAATCCTTTTTAAATCAAACTCAAAATTAGCACATAAAGAAGAAAAGATTATAGTAAAAATACCAATTAAAACAAAAAAAAAATTATATACTAGTAAATTTCTAAAAAACCGAATTAATAAATAAACCCCAGCAGTTACTAAAGTAGAAGAATGAACAAGAGCTGAAACCGGTGTAGGAGCTGCTATAGCAGCTGGTAATCAACATGAAAAAGGAGATTGTGCACTCCTTGTAAATGAACTTAAAATAATTAAATAAAAAATATTCATATCATAAAAATAATTATAAAAAATGAAATTTCACCCTCCAAAAGATATAATTCATCTAATAGAAATTAAAATACCAATATCACCTAAACGATTAATTAAACAAGTAATTAAACCAGATAAATTTCTATTTATTGAACTATAATAAATTACTAAACAATATGAAACAAGACCTAATCCATCTCAACCTAACAAAATTCTAATCAAATTAGGTCTTAAAATTATAAGAAATATACTTAGAATAAATATAAGAACTAAATATAAAAAACGATTAGAAGAACTTCTCATATAACCTATATAAAAAGATCTATACAAAATTACTATACAAGAAATAAATAATACCACTGAAATAAAAACAAAGCACTTTCAATCAACAATTAATACATAATAAAAAGTTAAAGAATTAATAAAAATTAATTTATATTCATATAAACAAAAATAATTAATTAATAAAAATATTAAACCCATATAAAAAAAACCTAATGATAATAAAAATAAAAAAAAAAACCAAATAAAATACTTATTTAACAAAACTTAAGGCAATAAAGCATCAAAAACTCCACAAATTTTTATTTTATAATAAACTACTTAAGTAAAAAATCATAAATAAAAAACACAATATAAATAAGGGAAATAAATGATTAATTAAAAGCAAATACTCAGAAACTGTAATATTACAATATGAGTATATATCAATAAACATACCATGCTGAGAATAGCTATACAAATAAAAACTAAAACATGCACAGAAAAAACATCTTATCAATAAATAAAAATAAGAAAAATCAAAATAATAAATTCTAGATATAATAATTACCAATTCTCTAAGAAAATTAATTCTAGGGGGGCAACCTAAATTAAAACAAATAAATAAAAATCAAAAAAAAGATAATCTAGGTATAAAAGAAATTATACCTTTAATTAAATATAATCTACGAGAATTTAAACGTAAATAACAAATATTTGCTAAACAAAATAAAGCTGAAGAACATAAACCATGAGAAATCATTATAACCAATGAACCAAATAAACCCACATAACTTATTGTTAAAATACCAACTAAACATAATCCTATATGACAAACAGAAGAGTAAGCAATTAAACTTTTTATATCAACCTGAACCAAACAAACTATACTAACCATTAAAGATCCTAAAACACCTAAAGAAAATCAAACATATGAATAATTAAAAAAAAAAACTTCATTAATATAAATTAAACGAATTAAACCATAACCCCCAATCTTTAATATTAATCCTGCAAGGATTATAGACCCAGAAATAGGGGCTTGAACATGAGCCTTTGGTAATCAAAAATGTAATATAAATATAGGTAACTTAATTAAAAATGGAATAACAAGTATTAAATGAAAAAAAAAGTTAAAATTAAAATACAACTCAAATGAAAAAGAAAGTAAATAAAAATCATTATATAAATATAAAATAAAAACAAATAAAGGTAAAGAACCAAATAAAGTATAAAAAAATAAGTAAATACCAGATAATAAACGTTCAGGTTGATAACCTCAACCTAGGATTAAAATAACTAAAGGAACTAAAATAAATTCAAAAGACATATATATAACAAATATATTTAATGAAAAAAAAATAAAAAAAAGAAATAAACAAATAAAATAATTAACCAAAGAAAAAAATCTAGTATTATAATTAAATATAAATGATCTAGCCAAATTTATTAATCTAATAATATAAAATCTTAAAATAATTAAACTAAATGAAATATAATCAATCCCTATAAAGTAAGACAAACAAGTAAAACTTATATTAATATTTAAAAACATAAACATAAAAATAAAAAATATATAAAAAAACTGATATGAATATCAAAAATTCATAAAAACTATAGGGATCATAAAAAACAAAAATAAAAAAAAACCTATCATAAGTAAATAGAACTTAAATAATCATTAGAATGACAACGAATCATCAAAACTATTAATCTTAAACCCAACGCCCCCTCACAAACATAGAAAGTTATTATAATTACATAAACATAAAAAGATCTTAAAAACAATAAACAATAAATATAAATCAATATTAATAAATAAATAATAATAAACTCTAAACAAATTAAACATAAAAAAACATGCTCACGAACTAATCTTAAAGAAAAAATACCAAAAAAAATTAATAAAATGCAAAAATTAACCATTAGTAAGTTTTAATAATTTAATTAAAATATTAATCTTGTAAATTAAAAATGAATCATTCTTAAAACATCAGTAAAATGATTCATACACTTCTTAAATCTCCAAAATTTATATTTTAAATAAAATATTTACTGAAATGAAAATATACATTATAAAAATAATGATAACAGTATCAATTATCTCAATAATAACAAAAACCCCTATATCAATAGGAATTATACTTCTAATTCAAACATTTTTAATAATTTTAATTATAAATTCAATAAATTTATCATCATGAATTCCTATAATCACTTTTCTAACAATAATTGGAGGATTATTAATTATTTTCATATACATAAGAAGAATTACATCAAACGAAAAATTCAAATTCAACTATAAAATAATATTTATTACATTAACAATAATAATACCAACAGAAGAATTACTAAATAAATACCAAAATCAAGAATACTTAAGAATAGAAGAATTTATAAATCCAATTACATCTATAACTAAAATATATAATAAAAGAATAATAATAACAATACTTATAGTAATATATTTAATATTAACAATAATTACAATTAATAAAATTATTAAATTATTTGAAGGACCTTTACGATCTAATTCTTATGAACAAATCAACACTTAAATCTAACAAATTATTAAATATTATAAGAAACTCATTAATTTATTTACCCACTCCTACAAACTTAAGAACTTGATGAAACTTTGGATCCATTTTAGGATTATGCTTAATTATTCAATTAATATCAGGAATTTTATTATCTATACACTATACTGCAAATATTGAATTTGCTTTTAATAGAATCAATCATATCATACGAGATGTAAACTACGGATGATTAATACGAACAATTCATGCAAATGGAGCCTCACTATTCTTCATATGTATGTTTATACATATTGGACGGGGTATATATTACTCTTCATATAAATTTTATAATACATGATACTCAGGAGTAATTATTTTATTATTAACTATAGCTACAGCATTCTTAGGGTATGTTTTGCCATGAGGACAAATATCATTCTGAGGGGCAACAGTAATTACTAATTTATTATCAGCTATTCCATACTTAGGTGATATAATAGTTAAATGAATTTGGGGGGGATTCGCCGTTAATAACCCAACTTTATCTCGATTTTTTAGAATCCATTTCATTTTACCATTTATATTAATTATAATAATTATTATTCACTTATTTTTTTTACACATAACAGGATCAAGAAATCCTTTAGGATTAAATTCAAAAATAGACAAAATTCCATTTCATCCTTTCTACTCAATTAAAGATTTAATAGGATTTTCATTAACATTACTATTAATATTAATAATTAATATAATAGAACCTTACTTACTATCAGACCCAGACAATTTTTCCCCAGCAGATCCAATAGTTACACCAGTTCACATTCAACCAGAATGATATTTTTTATTTGCATATGCAATTCTACGATCAATTCCAAACAAACTAGGAGGAGTATTGGCATTACTAATATCTATCTTAATTCTATCAATTTTACCAATATCCATAAAAATAAAATTTAAAGGATTAACATTCTACCCAATTAATCAATTTATTTTTTGAATTTTTATCTCAAATTTTCTAATACTAACATGACTAGGGTCCCAACCAGTTGAAGATCCATTTATCACTACTGGAATTACAATAACATTAACATACTTCATATATTTCATTACAGATCCAATTATTATTAAAATATGAGATAAAATAATTAATTAAAATAGTTAATTAGTTTAAATTAAAACTTGTATTTTGAAAATACAGTATAGATAAATATTTATTAACTTAACAAAAAAAAATGATAAGTTAATAAAAGCCTCAAAAGACAAAATATAAACAAATAATTAATTGAAATAGGTAAATAAACCTTTCAAGCTAAATATATTAATTTATCATAACGATAACGAGGTAAACAAGAACGAACTCAGATAAAACAAAAACAAATAAAATTTAACCTTAAATAAAAAATAAAAGAAATAAAATCCCCTCCTAAAAAAATTATACAAGTAAACATACTTATAAAAATAATTCTAGAATACTCAGAAATAAAAAGAAAAGCAAACCCTCCTGATCTATATTCAATATTAAAACCAGAAACAAGTTCTCTCTCACCCTCAGAAAAATCAAAAGGACTACGATTAGTCTCAGCTATACAACAAGATAATCAACAAAAAAATAAGGGAGAAGAAATAAATAAAAATCAACAATAAGATTGATATGAAAATATATTTAACAAATTGTATCTTTTAATTAATAAAAAATAAGATAATAAAATCAAAGATATAGATACTTCATAAGAAACAGCTTGAGAAACTCTTCGTATACAACCTAATATTGAATATACTCTATTAGAAGATCACCCACAAATTATTACCCCATAAACACTTAACGAGGAACAAACAAAAAAAAATAAAAGACCATAATTAAAATTAATACAATTAAAACAAAAAGGATAGAGTAATCAAAGAAACAAAGACTGTATTAGAGAAAAAAGAGGACAAAAATAATAAATAATATAATTAGAATTCAAAGGTCAACAAAATTCCTTAACAAATAACCTCACCCCATCTCTAAAAGGCTGAAGTAAACCTAAATAACCTACTTTATTAGGACCTTTACGAAATTGAACATATCTTAAAACTTTACGTTCAAATAAAGTAAAAAAACCAACAGAAATAAGAACTATAACTAATAAAAAAAAAAAATTTAATATATAAATTATTAGATATATCCAAAGATATATTATTAAATTCTAAATTTAAGACATAATTTTCTGCCAAACTAATATTAATAAATTATGATTAAAATCAAACTAAATGGTCCTTTCGTACTAAAATAATTTAAATATTACAAGATAGAAACCAACCTGGCTCACACCGGTTTGAACTCAAATCATGTAAGAATTTAAAAGTCGAACAGACTTAACACTAAAAAAACTACCCCTTAGAATTATCTTAATTCAACATCGAGGTCGCAAACTATAATTTAAATAAGAACTTACCATTAAAATTACGCTGTTATCCCTAAGGTAACTTTTTCTTACAATCTAAATAAAGGATCAAAAAATCATAAATAAATGAAAGTTTAAAAATAAAGTTAAATTTATTAATCACCCCAATCAAAATTTAATTAAAATATTAAATAATTAAAACCAAATAAATAAATAAAAAAAATAAATTTAAGTTCTATAGGGTCTTCTCGTCCCAATAATTAAAATAAAGCTTTTTCACTTATAAATAAATTTTTAATAATAAAACTAATAAAGATTATCCCTCATTAAATCATTCATACTAGACTTCAATTAAAAGACTAATTATTATGCTACCTTTGTACAGTTAAAATACTGCAGCTATTTAAAATTAATCATTGAGCAGATTATACTTTTAATAATTAGCTAAAAGAAATGTTTTTGATAAACATTTGAAAATAATAATTGCCGAATTCATAAATATATATATGCAAATTATACTAATTTAATCATTAATAAAAATATAAAATAATTAAATAAATATAATCAATAAAAAAATAAATATAAAAAAATTATATAAAAAATTACTAATATGTTAATAACTAAATAAAAAATATAAATCTTTAAAAATAAAATCTAAATAAATATTTTAAATAAAAATAAAGATTGTCCCTTATTTCATAAGATGAAGATATCAACTAAAATTGAATTTAATATTAATTAACCAGATATACTAAGAAACGAAATAACTTTTAACTACTGAAAATATATTCATTATCATTATGAAACATAAAAAATTTATAAATTCAGATATTCTTAATTCGGGAAATAAATTATAAATATTAAAATTAATTAACCCTGATACAAAAGGTACAATAAACTTATTCTAAAAAAAAAATACCTTTACCTTAACAGACCTTAATAAACATCATTTTTAACAAATACTAAAAAAATTAAATTAAAAAAAAAAAAAAAAAAAAAAAAATTGGAGGATTATTCAATCAAAGTAAATTGATTTTAATTTTCCTATTAATGTAAATAATTAGCTTTATATAAGCTATACTCTGAAGCTTCTAACCCTACCTTCCGGTAGGGTTACTTTGTTACGACTTATCCTGTATAGGAGTGACGGGCAATATGTACACCAACCAATACAAAATTCATATTTATAAATAAATAAAAATTACTATTAAATCCTAAATAAACTATAATATTATCATCAGTTGAATATAAAATATACACTAAAGTAACCCATATAAACTATTTTAAAACTACACCTTGACCTAATATTAATGTACAGACAAAAAGAAAATTTTTATAAAAAACATTCATAATATAGAGATATATAAATAAAAAAATAGTAAAAACTATCGTGGTTTATCAATTAATATACAGGTTCCTCTAAAATTTAGGTCAGCCGCCAAATTCTTTGAGTTATGAAGAATAATTCTACTTTTATTCTTATACATTTACGCTCAAAATACTAGGGTATCTAATCCTATTTTAAATATAGAGTTTACAATAAATAAATTATGAACATATATATTTATTACAAATTCCACCTAAGCAAAAAATTATTAATTTCATATAAATAATACATTTTAATAAAAAAAATTTAACTAACGTTTACTTGTTTAACCGCGAATGCTGGCACAAGATTTATCAACATATATAAAATTTACTAAATTTAAACAAATAAATTTATAAATACTAATTACTATATTAAAAAATTTCATAAATACATATATAACTTAATCCATTAATTAAATTTAAATACCAGAATCAAACATAATTAGTTAATATTAATAATACAGGAACTATATATAAATTAGGGGTACATACTAATATAAAGCTACATTTAACTTTAAAAATAATAAAATTAGTTAATATTAATAATACAGGAACTATATATAAATTAGGGGTACATACTAATATAAAGCTACATTTAACTTTAAAAATAATAATATATAAATATGTAGACTTAATAATCCAAAACTCAAGTAATAGGGGTTACTTGAATTAGTTAATATTAATAATACAGGAACTATATATAAATTAGGGGTACATACTAATATAAAGCTACATTTAACTTTAAAAATAATAATATATAAATATGTAGACTTAATAATCCAAAACTCAAGTAATAGGGGTTACTTGAATTAGTTAATATTAATACAGTTAAAATATGTGTAAATAAAGTATTTAAATATAAAATGAACTATTGATTAAGAAATGAATTGTTACTTTCTTTTTTTTTTTTTTCCTCAAAAAAAAGAAAGTATATTATTAATTAAAATAAATATTTAATAATATTATTTAATCTCTATTATAAAGTTTCTTATTATTAATTATTTAATTTAATATAAAATAAATAATTATTATATATATAAATTAATTTATAAATAATCATTATATTAAATATCTTATATATATATAAATCTATCCTCTATAGTATGAGGATAGATTTAATATTAAAGGTATATATATATATATTAATATATTATTATAATTATATATATATTTATAAATTAATATATAATTATAATATATTATTATTAATTATTTAATTTAATATAAAATAAATAATTATTATATATATATAAATTAATTTATAAATAATCATTATATTAAATATCTCGTATAAAAATTTGTAAATATATTATAATTAAATACAAATATATATATTTATTCTCAACTCAACATTGATAAATTTAATCCTGTATTAAACCATATTTCTTATTTTGTAAAGTTATCTGGATTTACGTTTTAGCTATGGTGAATGAAATATTAATGATTGAATAACAAGGAAAGTGTGACGTGTTTAAATACAAAAATAGCAGAATAATAAATTAATAAGTTAAAAAGATCGCTTTAGAAGAAAGGCAGCAAGAAAAACTTCCAAACATATAGACCCATTGCTCTATTCTCTAGCTTTTTAAAGTTTTCGAAAAACATATCGTGCTAGACTGCTTTCTTTCATGAGTAATAACAAAATCAAATATATATATTTATTCTCAACTCAACATTGATAAATTTAATCCTGTATTAAACCATATTTCTTATTT